TTAAATAAACTCAAAAAAATCAAATATAAATATAATTAATCCACCTAAAAAATTAATAAATAAAATCAATCTAATTACATTATACCTTTTAAAATTTTCTTTATAAATAACTTTATTAAAAATATTAACAAAGAACACAAAAAGTAAACTTAAATAATAAAATAAACTTGTAACTGACCCTAAAATTAATAATAAAATAAATCAATATATATATAAATCAAAAATACTAATAAAAACATTTAACTTAGCAACAAATCCTAATAATGGTGGTAACCCACCAAGTGATAAAAATAACAAAATAATTCTAAAATCAATAAATAAATGCTTGATAAAATTATTTATACCTAGTATAAAAATAATATTATTATATCATAAAACAATAAATAAACATAAAGAAATAATAATATATACAAAAAAATAAACTTTTATATTATAACACCTTTCACATAATGAAAAAACAATTCAACCTATATGACCAATAGATGAGTAAGCTAATAAGACACGAATTTGCGATTGATTTACCCCACCAAATCCACCAATTAGAGCAGATCCAGAACTTAAAACACAAATCATTAATAATAATCATATTACATCAATAATTTCTATTAATACACTAATTAGAAAAATAGGAGCTACTTTTTGCCAAGTAACTAATAATAAGCAAGATAATCATGATAACCCACTTATAACACTAGGAAACCAAAAATGAAATGGAAATATACCAATTTTTATAATAAGTCCACTTATTAAAAAAATAATGCTTCTTAAAAAGTATTTAAAATTTAATATATTCAAAATTTCTCAAGAAAAAGTAAAACTAAATAAAATTAATCTACCAAATATTAAAAAACTAGACCCTATTGCTTGTACAATAAAATATTTAGTTCCAGATTCGCTTGTCCTTATATTTTTCCTATACACTAAAATAGGTAAAAATCCAATTAAATTTAACTCCAACCCAACTCACATACCTAATCAATGTAAAGATGAGATAGAAAAAATAGTGCCAAAAATCATTATTACTCAAAATAAATAGTTAAATAATATACCTAACATAAGAAAAAGGATAAAATCGAATTACCCAAAATAAAATTAGCAATCTTATTTCAATTCCAAATTTTTTCTATTTTATTTTATTTTACTCAATCTAACGATCCATCCCTTCATTCATAAAATAATCCAATAATTAGAATAATTAAAAACCAAAAGCAGCCTAAAACTCTTTTATACCTAAATATTATTGAGACACTTACTAATAACGGAAATAACAAAACAATTTCAATATCAAAAATAAGAAAAATAATAGCCAATAAAAAGAATCGTATAGAATATGGCAAGCGTGCAGACTTTAATGGATCAAATCCACACTCAAATGGAGAATTCTTTTCTCGATCTGTTAATGCATTAAAAGATAACATTCAACCTAAACCTATTATCAAAACTGATAAACTAAAACCAATTATTCTATTTATTACGCTTCTAAACATAAACACTAAAAAATTTTCAATAATTTTTATAAAATCAATATCACTGATTTCCGTTCATCCGGCGTAGTATCTATATTAATTTTATTCAACCTCTAAATGAGTAAATTATTATCTTACAATATTTTAATTAACAATTAAATACCTAAATTATTTGGTTTTCATTTAATTTCTTTCCTATAAAAAAAGACTAATTACCTTTAAATTATGGGCCGAAACCATATACATTTTATTATGTTATTTATAGTACATACATAATTCATAGCTAAAAACTAGCTTTAATTCTGGAATGCAAAACCAGGGTGATTGAATTATATAGATAAAATTTAATTTTATTAGCTTACTTTAAGTATGTTTATTTTTTTACTTTTATTTTTTCCATTACTCATCATTATTTATTTTTATCCTCAAAGATAAGTTTATTTATCTCTTTTAAATTAAAAATTTAACGCTCAAAACTAAGCTATTTGAAGTAAATAAAAGCTAATATTTCTAATAACCCCATCAATAAATTGATAAATATAAAAATAATCATACAACATCAACAAAATGTCAATATCAGGCGGCTGCCTCAAACCCGAAATGATGACCAATTGAAAAATGATAAAACACTATTCGTATAAAACAAACAAATAAAAAAATACTACCAATCAAAACATGTAAACCATGAAATCCAGTAGCTACAAAAAAAGTTGAACCATAAACACCGTCAGCAATGCTAAAAAATGTTTCAAAATATTCACCTGCTTGAAGAAACGTAAAATAAATACCTAACCTAAAAGTACAAAACAATCCTTGAATACCGCCAAGTCAATTACCTTCTATTAATCTATGATGAGCTCATGTAATTGTAATACCTGAAAAAAGAAGAACACCAGTATTTAATAATGGAACACTAAATGGGTATAAAGAATATACACCAACAGGGGGTCAACACAACCCAATTTCTAATCTAGGGACTAATCTTCTATGAAAATATGCCCAAAAAAAAGCAAAAAAAAATAATACCTCAGATGTAATAAATAAAATTATACCTAAACGTAATCCTTTTGATACCTCAACGGTATGAAATCCTTGATATGTTGACTCGCGAACTACATCGCGTCATCATTGAAATATAGTAAACGAAATAAGTAATAATCCAATTAACAGTAATTTATAGGTTTTTAAATAAAATCATCCAATTAAACCTAATACTAAAAATAATGCTCCTATAGAGCCCGTTAATGGCCAAGGACTAAATTCAACTAAATGAAAAGAATTTCGTTTCATTAATAAATGTATGTATATAAAATATTTTTATTTTAATCGTATTATTTTATTTTAGAAGCAATTTATTTTAATACAATAAGAAATATAATTTTTCACTCATCGATTTACAAAATCGTCATTTTAAATTTAAACTATTATTGTTACTTTTATTTTTATAATTATTATTATAATACTTTTATTTTACTTCTTAATTATTACATAATAAATTTTATATACATCTGCATCTTATCTATTCAAAAATATTTACAATATCAATTTAATATCAGAACATTGTTTACTTATATTTATATAATCTTTAATACTCTTTAGTTAAACATCCAATACTGAATTTTACATTATTTATATTACTTACCGTTTTAAATTAGCTTAAGCTAACAACAACAATAATAATAATGAAAACAATAACTTCTTAATATTTAAATCAAAATAAAATTGTATCTTGAAACATATCTTGTTACTTTAGCACCTTCAATGCCACGCTCTAAATTTTAGCTATCAGAATTTATATAAAAATAAAGTATATAATAATTATTAATATAACTATGAATATAATTAAAAAATTAAATAATTTAAATTGAACAATTTGATTAATTTTCCTAAAATTTATTACAGTTAAAAATCTACCTTGACCACCTAAAATTTCTACTCAACCGCAATCAATACACTTTAGAATATATGTTCTAGTTATTACACTAAGTTTAACAAAAGGATATGTTGATAATGGAACTAAAAACCACATTAACCTGAAAAATCTATCTAATTTTCTTATATATTTTTTGTTATAAAAATTTTTACACAACACTATAGAGATAAGTACCCCAATTACAATAATACTAAATACAACCTTTTTTTGTCAATATGACAATAAAAAAAAATTTAAATCAAATTCCATAAAAAAATACTGTAACATGGTTCCAAATGCAATAGCTGCTAATCTAAGAATTAATATAGAAAGATTAAAATAAACATTTAAATCACCTTTTCTATGAAATCCAATTCCTTTATTTATATTACAAACAGAAATGAATAATAATCGTATACTATAAGTAATTGTTAAAATAACGCTCAAAAAAATCATTATAATTATAAATAACCTAGTTGAATTAAACAACCTTAATTCTAAAATAAGATCTTTAGAATAAAATCCGCTTAAAAACAACCCGCCGCACAATGATATATTAGCAATATTTATACATCTACTGGTTAGTGGCAATTGATAGTACAATATATTTATTAAACGAATATCTTGATTTCTTGCCCTTCTATGAATAATAACACCAACACATAAAAATAAAAGGGCCTTAAATAAAGCATGAGTATATAAATGAAAAATAGTTAATATAGGTAACCCTAAAGCTAATCTTATTATTATTATCCCTAATTGACTTAAAGTTGATAAAGCAACAATTTTTTTAAGGTCATTTTCATAATTAGCCCTTATTCCAGCTATAAATATTGTACAAACTGAAATTATTAATAATAGAGGAGTAAACAAAACTCATTTTTCCAAAATATAGAAAAACCGAACTAATAAAAAAACACCAGCTGTAACCAATGTAGAAGAATGAACTAAAGCAGAAACAGGAGTTGGAGCAGCTATAGCTGCTGGTAATCAGCTAGAAAATGGTATTTGTGCGCTTTTTGTTATCCCTGCGATTAAAATACATAAACTGAGATGTAAAGATAACAAAAACTCTTCAATTACCATAATATTTCAATACCCTAAAATAACTAAAATCCCAATAGAAACTAAAATTATAACATCTCCAATACGATTAACCAAAATAGTTAATATACCTGCGCCTAATGATTTGTTATTTTGGTAATAAATCACCAAGATAAATGATACGATTCCTAATCCATCTCAACCTAACAATAAAGCAGGTAATCTCGAAATAAAAATAAATATATTTATTGATAATACAAACAATATAACCAATCAAATAAATCGATTTAAAAACATATCATTTTTTATATAGCTTGATGAAAATATTATAACACAACCAGAAATTAAACAAACGATCCTACTAAATCTCAAACCAATATTATCAACTACAATACTTATTTTTATAGAACATGATCTTAAATTTAAAACAACCCATTCGATAAATAAACAACTATTATTTATTACAAATAAGCAACTTATAATAAATATAAATCCACTACACATAAGTAATATAACAGAACAAATAGAAGACAACTTTAAAATGTTATACATTTACTAAATAAAATCTTTTTACTATTAGAATCACAACCTAACGTTCTTTCTTCATTAAACTAATTTAGTTTATAACCATCTAGTAATTAATTCACTTTTTATTACTAAAAAATTCACTGGAACTCAATGAAGAAATAACATTAAAATATTTGAATCCTTTAAATTACTAAATGATTTAATAAACTTTGGACTACCACCGTGATTAATTCTTCTATACAAATATATATTATAAACAGCAGCTAGAAATCTTATACATAATAAAGGAAAAATATAATATTTTGAGCTAAAGATCGCTGCCGAATAGATTATTAATTCACTAACTAAGTTTAAACTAGGAGGAGCAGCTATATTAATTACACAAAACAAAAATCACCATAATGATAAAAATGGAATAACAATTAATAAACCCTTAGAAATAAACAAACTACGAGTAAAGCTCTTCTCATAAGTAAAATTAGCTAACCTAAACAAAGCAGATGAACAGAATCCATGAGAAATCATTATTAATATTGCCCCACTTCATCCTCATGAAGTATTAGAAAAAATCCCTAAAAGTATCAAAGCCATATGACCAATAGATGAATAAGCAATTAGTGATTTAAAATCAACTTGATAAAAACAAATGATTCTGGTCAAAAATCCTCCTCATAATCTTAAAAACACAACCAACAAAAATAAATCAATCACTTTAATTCTATAATATTGATATATGCGAATAATACCATAACCACCTAATTTTAATAATACAGCAGCTAATATTATAGACCCAGCTACTGGAGCTTCAACATGAGCTTTTGGTAACCATAAATGGACAAAAAATATAGGTAATTTAATTAAAAATGCTAATAATACAATCAACATGAATAATAACCATGTATATGAAAAATATAAAAATCCATTATGTTTCAATATTAAAAAAACTATAAAAACATTGTAGCTACCAAATATTCTATTACCACCTAATAATAAACATAATAATAAAGGTAAAGAAGCAGTAATAGTATAAATCATTATATATATACTAGCCTGAAGTCGCTCTGGTTGATACCCTCACCCTAAAATAATCATTAATGTTGGTATTAATGACGCTTCAAATAAAAAATAGAATATAACAACGCTAGAAACACAAAAAGTATTAACCAAAATTAAATTCAAAATTAAAATCATAAAACAAAAACCAAATCTGTAATTATTATTAATTTTTACCCTAAATTGTCTTGCTATTAATATCATTAAGGAAATCCATAAAGATAAAAGCACCAATAAAACAGATATAACATCAATAGAAACAAATCTTCTATATATAGAAAATGAAAATTGACTCCTAAAAATATTTAAAATACAAACTAATGACCTAATTCTTAAGCCCCAGATACTTATATACCAAAATAAATTAAATCTATATAATAATAATAAAGATAAACTCAATATAATTAATCTTAACACTTTTGAGATGAAAATCTTCCAACGTAGTCATTCCCGCGCACTCGAATTATTGAAATCAAAATAGATAAACCTAAACTAGCTTCACACGCACCTAAAGTAATAAAAATAAAAGAACATTCACCAATTAATGCAACATTATTCAATTGTAATAATATAACAAACAAACTAACAATTATTATCTCTAAGCTCAAAAGAATTCTTAATAAATGTTTATATTGTAAAATTAAAGCTAACACAGATATTAAAAATCTTATAATACAAATTAAATTTAAATAAAATAATTCCATATAATAATAATTTATAATTTATTTTAATTAAAGTTGTAAAGAGAATCGAACACTCAAAATTCATTTTCAAGACAAATTTTCCCCATGGAAACAACTTTAAAAATTTAAAACTTTATCTCATAACCAATATAAAACTAAATTTAATAAAAAATATATAAAATATATAAAAGAAAAAATTTGTCCAATTCACGAAAATGGTAGCTCGACTGAACAGCTACCAATTCATGTTAAAATCAAAAACACACCAACAAAAAATCAGAACAAAATTTGATTTAAAGGATAGAAAACAAATGATCATATAACCCTATTATTTGTTAAAGGTAGAATTAAAAGAATTAAAATAGATGATAATAGAGCAATAACTCCTCCTAATTTATTAGGTACAGACCGCAAGATAGTATAAGCAAACAAAAAATATCATTCAGGCTGAATATGAACTGGGGTAACCAATTGGTTTGCAGAAATAAAATTTTCTGGATCACTTAATAACTGCGGAAAAAATAAAACCAAGCAGGAAAACAAAAACAACACAATAACAAATCCAAACAAATCCTTATAACTATAATAAACATGAAAAGAAACTTTTTCTAGATCACTATTAACATACAATATATTATTAGACCCGGTTTCATGTAAGAATAATAAATGTATAGCAGATATAACCACAATAATAAAAGGTAAAAGAAAGTGAAGTGCGAAAAACCGAGTTAAGGTAGCATTATCAACAGTAAATCCCCCTCAAATTCATTGAACTAGCATTTTACCAACATAAGGAATTGCTGATAATAATCTAGTGATAACAGAAGCCCCTCAAAAAGATATCTGCCCTCATGGTAAAACATAACCCAAAAATGCGACAGCCATGGTTAAAAAAAACAACACTACACCGATATTTCATGTAAAATGATTCTTATATGATCCGTAATATATACCACGACCAATATGTAAATAAATACAAATAAAAAATAAAGACGCACCATTAGCATGAATAACACGAACCAACCAACCATATTCTACATCACGTCTAATATGAACCACAGAACTAAAAGCCAAATCAATATGCCCAGCATAATGTATTGAAAGAAAAAGACCAGTAATAATTTGAATTCCTAGACACAAACCTAATAATGAACCAAAATTCCATCACATTGATAGATTTAAAGGAGAAGGTAAATCAATTAATGCACCATTAATAATTTTTAAAACAGGATGTATTTTACGTAAAGAACTATGCATTTCATTCATTTTATAATCAGCTAATCATTAATTTTATAAATTATAATAACTAAATATTTACAAAAGGTCGTATTGCCCTATATTTGTAATAACAGATTTTTACTACAACAATTATATTAATCAATAAAATAATACCCAAACCAATTAAAATATTAATAAACTCAGGAGAAACTAACTCAATACTTCTTATTTTGATATTTATTATATACCTAATATTTAAAATATTCAAGCTCTTAATATCAATAAAATAAGAATTCCAATACATATATATAAAACTAATTTGTATGATCATAATTAAAACAATAGACAAATCTATACATACAATAATATTAGGAATAAGAGCCACAACATAAGCAAATATTACTAATAATCCCCCAACATAAATTAAAAATAAAATAGACCCATACCATGATGATAAAAACATACCAATTAATATACATATCAATAACGTCAATATTATAATACAAAACCCTAACCTTAATGGTTGAGCTATTAATGGAATTATAAAACAAAAAGTAAGGCTAAACGAACTTAAAATTAATACAGTCATTTATCAAATTATAGGTACACCATCCTAATCTTTAGCTTCCAATGCTAATATTTTTATTAAACTATTATTTGTTTATAAAAATAAATTAAATATTATAATTAAAAAAAATATTAATAAAATCAAAGCTAACGGTAAAAAAGATTTCCAAGTTAAATTCATCAAAAAATCATATCGAAATCGCGGATAACTAGCCCGAATTCAAATAAATATAAAAGCTAAAAATAAAACTTTTCCTATTATAATCAAATCACTAGACAAAACTACTAAAAAAGATCCACCTAAAAATAAAATCACTATAAACAATCTTATTACCAAAATATTAGCATACTCAGCAAGAAAAATAAGAGCAAATCCAATAGCGCCATATTCAACATTAAAACCAGAAACTAACTCAGACTCACCTTCAGCAAAATCAAAAGGTGCGCGATTTGTTTCAGCAATACAAGAAACAAAACACAAAAATGAGACAGGACTCATTAAAAATGTCAATCAAATTACTCCTTGTGAATCTTTAATATCTAAAAATCTAAATCTTCTAATAACAAAAAAAGGAAAAAGAAGAATCAAAACCATCCTTACTTCATAAGAAATAGTTTGAGCAATAGCACGAAGACTACCAATTAAAGCATATTTTGAATTAGAAGACCAACCAGCTAATAAAACACCATACACATTTAATCTAGATACGCATATAAAAAATAAAATTCCTCATTTAAAATACACAACACTAAAATATCTTGGATATAATTGTCATAATAAAAGAGCTAAACCAAAACTAAAAACAGGAGCACCTATATATAAAATATAATTAGAAAAAACTGGCTTAATAACTTCCTTAGTTAATAGCTTCACAGCATCAGCAATTGGTTGTGGAATACCAATAAAACCAACTTTATTTGGCCCTTTTCGAATTTGTATATATCTTAAACCTTTACGCTCCAAAAAAGTGAAAAAAGCCACAGCTAATAATACACAAATATATGATAATGCACAAGAAATTAAAGAAATATACATTTATAAGAGAAAAAGCTTTGTAACTCTTTAACCTTTAGAACCTAAATCTAATACATTTTATTCTGCTACCCTTATATTTACTATTTAACTCTCAAATTTAAACGCCTCAACTAAAACAATCACATACTTTACTAATAAATATCCAGCATTTAAGTTTACATTTAATATTGTATACCCAACATAATATTAAATAACACTAACAACTAAGCGCTCATTTCGCTCTCATTTTCTTATATATATATATATTATGTATACATTACCTATAAAGAAAAAAAATTAACAACCTTTATATTTAGAGCTTAAATCTAATGCACTTATTCTGCCATCTTTATTACTATTATGTCAATTTAAACCATCTGTATAAACCATAATACATTAATTAAATAATACAAAATATAATAAAATTAAATTATCAATTATATAAATTCAAAACAATAGATTTATTCATTCTACTAATTTGGTCCTTTCGTACTAAAATTAATCATCATCAATTAAAGATAGAAACTGACCTGGCTCACGCCGGTCTGAACTCAGATCATGTAAAATTTTAATGGTCGAACAGACCAACCCTTAAAAGCCTCTACACCTTTAGGATATTTTAATCCAACATCGAGGTCACAACCCCCCTTTTTGATAAGAACTCTCCAAGAAGATTATGCTGTTATCCCTATGGTAACTATTTTTATTAATCAGTTTAATACTGGATCAAAATCTACTAATTTAATAAATAAAGGAAGCTTCCCTTGTTCCTTAGTCGCCCCAACTAAAAAACATCTAAAACTTAAATCTTTAATAATAAATTTTTAATTTTAAAGTTATTTAAAGCTCAATAGGGTCTTCTTGTCTATTAATTAAATTTAAATCTCTTCATTTAAAAACCAATTTCTAATTAATATAAATGAAACAGTTTTAATTTCGTTCAACCATTCATTCTAGTCTTCAATTATAAGACAATTGATTATGCTACCTTCGCACGGTCAAAATACCGCGGCCGTTTAATATATTCACCGGGCAGGTCAGACTTTTTATATTTTTAAAATCAAAAAGACATGTTTTTGCTAAACAGGCGAATTAATAACTTTGCTGAATTCCTTATTTATATTTTAGTACATTAAAACAAAAATTTATTTAAATATCCATTTTATTTAAACAATATTATATCAAAATACTCATTTAAGCATAAACAATATAATTAATAATAATTTTATTTATACGTTCCTATAATAATAAAATGCACTAATAAATCAATTTAATATAAACATTATAATACTTTATAACAAACTGAATATAATAACTAACTTCAAGCTTATATTTTACATAAAAATACAATATAATACTCTTTTTATAATAATCAAGATTAGCCTTCATTATTTGTAATTTATATCAAAATTGATTAAATATATCATATTTAACCAATCAATACATAATTATATACTTATATATATTTATATGAAAACTAGCTATCATCTAATACGAATAAAATATAATTTCTATTTTAATTTTTTCAGAAAATTTTGCCACATTTATCTTAATCCTTCCTATAAAAATAAATTAAAATAGCTCATTAGATTTCTAGAAAAATAATTTAACTTGTTAATCTTGCTAAACCATGATACAAAAGGTACATTTCAAATAACTGCTTTAACATAATTAAATTTAATTCCTTTACAGTACTATTCTCCACATTTATACAATTTCAATCACCATTACTGAGTACAAAAATGTTTTCAATTTAATCTAAAAATAAATATAAATACCTTAAGTTTATCTAAAAATAACTTATGATTAAGTATCATTTCGCTGTAAACGAAATACATTATATTTTATGTTATATCTTCCTAAGGACAACTTCCGTTACCCTTACTATGTTACGACTTATCTCATTTTTCAACGAGAGCGACGGGCGATGTGTGCACATTTCAGAGCCTTATTCAAAATCATACTTTTACAACCTTTACTTTTAAGTCCTCCTTCCTTTAAACTTTCATTTTTATTCCGTATTATAAATTATTAATTGTAACCCATTCTCACCTTACTATAAGCTGCACCTTGATCTGACGTTTAAATCAAAACTAATTTAATTGCTAACTATTTTTAATTCTTAAAAGTTACCTGGCGACGACGGTATACATACTCTACAAAATAAGGTTAGGTAAAACGTGGACTATCGATTACGAAACAGGTTCCCCTAAATGGTCTAAAATACCGCCAAGTTCTTTGAGTTTTAAATTTAATTTAATTCGTAGTACTCAGGTAAGCGCTTCCTGCGCTAATTTACATCAAAAATAATAGGGTATCTAATCCTAGTTTTATATTAAGATATCGTTAATTCAATTCATTTCTATTTTAATTAAAATAAATTATATTATTTACACATTTTACATCTAAATAACAATCCTCAAAATATTTATTTAATCAAAATTTATTAACCTACTCCACCATTATTTATATAACTAGAGCTTTTAGTTTAACCGCGGATGCTGGCACTAAATTTACCAACTCTATAAAAACTAATCTGGTTCAAACTCTCATTCATTAACCAAAACTATATACTGGTGTTAGTGAAAACTTAAATATCATCTACTTCTATAATACTTAGGATCAATATAACCATTTTATATTATATAAAATAATTATATCACAGCATTAGTAACCATTTATCCTTATTCCTCACCAAATTAAACACATACCATGTATTAACTTTTATTTACATTATATATTTTAAATCAAAACCAAGTTCAATATCAAATATAAATCAAACCAATCATAACAATTAATTTTATTAACTTAATATACAACAAATGTACTTTTACAACTCTTTCTCTACATTAACTCTAATATATACAATTATTGTACTATAGTTTATATAACTAAAACCTTGAATTGCAAATTCATTTAAGGACAACAAAAATCCTAGTACGGCATATATACATGTCCATACATACATACATACATATATTCACGCACACACAAGCCCCCCCTCTCTCTCTAGAGGGTGGGAAGATGGTGGTATAAATCAAATTGCTCATAGCATGATATATGTAATAAATTGTAAATTTACTGACAGACATTTGTAGTTGTCTTGGGCAAACATTTTCCATATCACCCAGATTGTAAAATAAGCTAATTTTGAAGCTATTGGGCTCATACCTCAAAAATGAATTTAATTCTTTTACATTTTATAGTTTGCTATAATTTGCCTAATATAGTATTTCAGTAACTCTACACCAAAAACCCGTTTTAAATCAATTAATGTTGATTTATATTAAATTTATTTATTTTTAATAACTAAATTAAGAACTGTAATAATTTAAGGTTCCACCACTTTCAATACTTCTACGGCTCCTCTTACCCTACTGTCAGTTCCATAGTCTTGGTCTAACCAGTTTAATCTTTGACTCTACATTTACTTTACCCCGTCTCTCTATATATCTCTCTCTCTCTCTCTCTCTCTCTCTCTCTCTCTCTCTCTCTCTCTCTCTCTCTCTCTCTCTCTCTCTCTCTCTCTCTCGCTCTTCAGATATATATATATATAGAGAGAGAGAGAGAGAGAGAGAGAGAGAGAGAGAGATAGAGAGCTATTGATCGCCTTGATACGGTAACCGCCACTAAATAACAAGGGGTTAGTCTAAACTCATCAAAGGTACTAATGCTATTTAATATTAAGTAATTAATAATTTTAAATTATAAATTAAATCAATTATTGTATAATTAATAGTTTAAATTTATTATAAATAATCAAGATTTATAAATAAAAAGTATTTGAAATGATTTTTAAAATATTTGGCTGCACAAGTGGGTCGCTTTGAAGTATATAAAATAATTCATTAAAAATATATTAAAATAATTAATAGTCAACATTAGAGCTCTTTCTTTTTAAGGTATCTTTACGACCATAATTTTTCAAGAAGTAACTAAATATAATTAATAAATAAAATATTAATAATTACAATGTTAATGTTGTAAATTATTAAATTAATTTTATAAATGTAAATTAAGCCTATCATAATAATTAAAATTTATGGGTTATAATGCTTTAGAATGTTTTTAGAGTGTTCGGAAGCACGTTAAAATTTCATTTTAAAAGTATAAAATAATTTATTAAAAATATATTGGATTAAAAAAATATATTAAAATTAATTAATGATTGATGTATGGCATTATCAGTATTGACTACACTCGCCTTCCAAGCTAGAATTTTAATTAATTTTAAATAATGCACTTATTATTTTACGGTGTTTGAGCACGAAGGGTTTTGAACTCTAAGGAAGGATTTAAGTACATCCTTTTAATAAATAAGGAGACTTTAAGTTATAACCAAACTAGCAGCCTTCAAAGTTACAAAAAAGAATTAAGTCTTATATTTTTATATATCTTATAAATACTTATTTGTGTTTCTATTCACATATAGGTAAATTAAAATAATAACTTAAATTAGCTTGATTTATTTATTTCAGTCACATGAATTATTGTACATTAACCTTTTTGTACTTTAATACAGTGTAATTTAATTTAAAATTTATAATTCTCTTATATTTAAAATTACTAAACGCCATTCGTTTAAGTAATTTAAGATCTTAATGGGGATGATCATCTGAATATAAAGTAATTAATAAACAAAAAATATATGCTTGGATTAACCTAATTCCAAATTCAAAAATAGTATAAGTTATTTGAATAAATATTAATATAATTGTAGAAAAAACTCCATTAAAAATATTAACTATAAGGTAACTTCCTACTAAAGTTAATACAATATGACCTGCACTTATATTAGCAATTAATCGAATAGATAAAGTAATTGGTCGCACATTAATACTAATTGTTTCAACAATAATTAAAAATGGATTAAGTACAGATGGAGCTCCTATAGGTAACAACAAAGCAATAAAAAATTTTGTATTATATAAAAATCTAGATAGAATTAATGCAAATCATATCGGAAAGCCTAAAGAGAATGAAACCACTAAATGACTAGTTGAGCTAAATACATAAGGGACCAATCCACTTAAATTTATCAGAATTAAAAATAAAAATAGAGAAACAATTAAATTAACAAACCCCCCTAAATATAAGCCAAAAGAGCGAAAAATCTGCCCACTAATTATTCTTTTAAATATATTTATTACTATAATTCATGAAGTGTTAGTTAACCACAACGTTGAACTAAATAATAAAATAGTTATTAATCTTAATATTCATAACAGAATATAAAAAGACATGAAAACCTGATTATGATCATCAAAAGTAGAAAAAATATCAACAAGCATTCTTTATCATTTTCAAATATTTTCAGCATTATAATAATTTATATCTCTAATATTTAAATTAAATTCTATTTTTTTAATTCATCAAATTAAAATAGTTACTATTAAAATTATAACTCAGAAAAAAGAAAAAAGGAAAACTCATCTTAATGGGGATAACTGAGGCATAATAAAAAGTACTAAATTTTATTAGTTATATAAGATTGACAACCTTAAGTTATAAATTTAACTAACTTTATTAAACTTGGATTTAATTGTTATTATATCTTCATTCAACCCATTTAATAAAAATCTCTAATGGCACAGCTTCAATTACAATAGGTATAAAAGAATGATTTGCACCACAAATTTCAGAACATTGACCATAAAAAATACCAGAATGTTTAATAAAAAACCCTAATTGATTTAAGCGACCTGGAATTGCATCCACTTTTACTCCAAGAGATGGAATAGTTCAAGAATGAATTACATCTCCAGATGTAATTAATATACGAATATTTGTTTCTATTGGAAGAATAACACGATGATCAACTTCTAACAAACGAAAGTCACCTAGATTTAAATCATTTGTTTGAACTATATATGAATCAAATTCAATGTTTAAAAAATCAGAATACTCATATCTTCAATATCATTGATGACCAATGCTTTTTACACTTAACCTACAATCATCAATTTCATCTAATAAATATAGCAATCGTAATGAAGGTAAAGCTAAAAAAATAAGAATTAATATTGGAATAAGTGTTCAAAAAGTTTCAATTTCCTGACCTTCAACTAGTGAACGACAGTTTAACTTATTTATTATTAAGAATAATGCAGCATAACCAACAAATCTAATAATTATAATTAAGATTATCATTGCATGATCATGGAAAAAAATTAATTCCTCTATTATAGGAGAAATTGCATCTTGAAATCCTAATTGCCCTCAAAAACTCATATCTTAAGCTTTAATTAAAGCACCAGTTTCCATTGGATTATGAAAATCTACAGGTAAAATGTTATCTCATTCTAAAGAGGTATTTAAGTGTAAACTATAAACAACACCGCGTTGTGACACCAAAGCTTCTCAGATAATAATTATAAAATATAATACAGCAACAAACGAAATTATTGATCCTAAAGAAGAAATGATATTTCATTTTATATAACAATCAGGATAATCAGAGTATCGCCGTGGCATACCACTTAATCCTAAAAAATGTTGAGGGAAAAAAGTAACATTTACACCAATAAATATAATGTAAAAATGAGCTTTCGTTCACCGTTCATGTAAAGTAATACCAGTTAACAATGGAAATCAATAATTAAAAGCACCAAATAAAGCAAACACAGCTCCTATTGATAAAACATAATGAAAATGAGCCACAACATAATAAGTGTCGTGAAGTATAATGTCAAGAGAAGAATTTGATAATATAATTCCTGTTAACCCTCCAACAGTAAATAAAAAAATAAATCCCAGGGCTCAAAGCATAGGGGTTTCATATTTAATTTTCACACCATTAATAGTTGCTAATCATCTAAAAATTTTAATACCAGTAGGAACTGCAATAATTATAGTAGCAGCTGTAAAATATGCACGGGTATCTACATCTATCCCAACTGTGAACATATGATGTGCTCAAACAATAAATCCTAAAATACCAATAGCAAGTATTGCATAAATTATTCCAAGAGTTCCGAATACCTCTTTTTTGCATGAATAATGTATTACAATATGAGAAATTATACCAAATCCTGGTAAAATTAAAATGTATACTTCTGGATGACCAAAAAACCAGAATAAGTGTTGGTATAAAATAGGATCTCCTCCTCCAGCTGGGTCAAAAAATGATGTATTAAAATTTCGATCAGTTAAAAGTATAGTAATAGCACCAGCTAAAACAGGTAAAGACAATAAGAGTAAAATAGCAGTAATTTTTACAGATCATACAAATAAGGGTAAACGTTCGAATTGCATACCCCGTCAACGTATATTGATTACAGTTGTAATAAAATTAACAGCACCTAAGATAGAAGATACGCCTGCTAAATGTAATGAAAAAATAGCTAAATCAACTGATCCGCCAGCATGTGCTAAATTGCTTGCTAAAGGCGGATATACTGTTCAACCAGTTCCAACCCCATTTTCCACAGCAGCCGAAGATAAAAGAAGTAATAAACTTGGTGGTAACAATCAAAAACTTATATTATTTAAACGTGGGAAAGCTATATCAGGAGCACCTAATATTAAAGGAATTAATCAATTACCAAACCCACCAATTATTATAGGTATAACCAAGAAAAAAATTATAACAAATGCATGAGCAGTCACAATTACATTATATAAATGATCATTGCCTAACAAAGTACCAGGTTGACCAAGTTCAATTCGAATTAAAATACTAAGTCCAGTACCAATTAATCCAGACCACACACCAAACAAAATATATAAAGTTCCAATATCTTTATGATTAGTAGAAAATAACCAACGCA